AATCAGAGGAATAATTGGGACTAGGGTCTCGAATTTCTTAATAGAAGTATCTATTAGAAATGAATTCTCTAGCATTTGAATCCTTACCACCGAAGTGTTTAGTCGTACACTTGAAAGATAGCCCAGAAAATAGAAGGAATGATTGTATAATTGGTTTATATGGATCCTGTCCGGTAGAGACCACAAGTAAAAATGACATTGCCAAAAATGGACAAGGTGAGATTTCCATTTCTTCATCAGAAGATGAGTCCCCTTTGAAGCCAGAATGGATTTTCCTTGATATCTGACATAATGCATGAAAGGGTCCTTGAACAACCATAGGGTCTTCTGAAAATCATTACGAAGCACTACTACAAGATGTTCTATTTTTCCATAGAAATGTGTTCGCTCAAGAAAAGTTCCAGAGGATGTTGATCGTAAATGAGAAGATTTTTTATGGAGAAACACTAATACGGATTCACATTCATATACATGAGAATTATATAGTAACAAGAAGAATCTTTGATTCTCTTTTGAAAAAAGAGAAATGGATTTCTTTGGAGTAATGAGACTATTCGAATTACGATACTCGTGGAGAAAGAATCGCAATAAATGCAAAGAGGGGGCATCTTGTATCCAGCAGTGAAGGGTTTGAACCAAGATTTCCAGATGGATGGGATGAGGTATTAGTATATCTGACACATGATTTAAATGTGATAATTTGTCCTCGAAAAAGGGAAATATTGAATGAATAGATCGTAAATTATGAGATTTTGCTATTTCTTTTTCTTCTAGGGAAGATACTAATCGCAGCGAGAATGGAATTTCCATAATGACTGCAAAACCCTCTGATACCATTTGAAAATACAAATTCTTGTTGTGTCCAACGAATCTATTTTCGTTGGAATCATTAACCGAAAGAATCAAATGATTCTGTTGATGCATTCGAGTAATTAAACGTTTCACAATTAGTGAACTGGATTTATTGTCATAACCGAAATTTTCCATAGGTTCGTAAAAAATCGATCCATTTAAACCATGATCATGAGCAAGTGCGTAGATATACTCCTGAAATAGAAGCGGATATAGGAAGTGTTGTTGCCTAGATCTATCTATTTCTAAATATCCTTGTAATTCCTCCATTTGAAATTATACAAAGGCACGGGGGATTTCTTGGGTTATCAAATGATACATAGTGCGATACGGTCAGAACAGGGTATATAGTAAGAAAAGAATAGATACCCCGGGGACGGGGAGTCCAATGAACGGATCCTCTCTCTTTCCATCCAATTTGTTTGTGTTCGTTATAGTTACAAGAGATGGTTAGAAATCCTTTATTTTTGCAACCCGATCGCTCTTTTGACTTTGGAAGAAATTCTCTTTATCAGTATACCGTTTCTTCTACACATTCGTCTCCACTCCATAATAGAGAAAGAATAGTTAATAGTTAGGATTCATGAAAAAAAAAGGAATCGATGATCCACTCACAGGAGAACCCTTTCCCGCATCAGGCACTAATCTATTTTTAACGTCTAATTAGATCGGGTAATCATTCGAATTATGAACCGAGCTCGTTGCTTTTGGTTTCCTTATAATTGGAGCCATTAGGGCTCTATCCATTTATTCACTCGACCAAACTGTGAATTGATTTGGTACCGTTCCAAGAATCAAAACAAGATTTTCTACCGACCCAGGAAGTATTCTCAGAGTTCTCCATTGATACGACATGCTGTTTTTTCCATTCATTCCCTTTCAGGATCAGTCGTGGTCTTACAAACCATACCAATGGTATGGACGAATCTGTTGCTTCATCCAAATGTGTAAAAGATCCTAGCCGCACTTAAAAGCCGAGTACTCTACCGTTGAGTTAGCAACCCGTATAAATATGGTGTGTAGATACGATCGGAATAAAAAAAAAATAAATAAAGAGATTGGATTGCCCTAACCCATCAAAACATTGAACTAGCAACAAATCTAAAAGAAACATTTGATGATCAATTATGAACATCAAAATGTTCAGATCAGATTCAAATACAACGGATTCACGGATAAATATAGATAGATGTAAAAATTTGTGGACCCTCCTGTTTTGATCATTTTTTTTTCTTAAGAAGATACTTCTTGTGTCACAGTGAATCCGGCGAACCTAGTGAAGTAAAGAAACAAACTTATGGGACGTAGATAAATAGATCTATTTATCCACGATCGAATTATATTTGATCGATACACCATTGTCAATATAAATTGAATTTTGAGAAAAAAAAAAAATGAAATAAAGAAAATAAAGACTTGTGTTGGATTGGCACTACATAGATAAGAAATGAAGTGTGTGGGGGGGAATAAATAAAGAAGAAGTAGGAAAAAAATCTCTGGTTTTCAATAGAAGTACAAACAATAGCAAGATTGATCCCTTATTTATTCGTAGAGTCCCAACGAAAACCATATGATTGATGGCAATCCCCTCAATTGCCAGTTATTTCACTCAATCTTTTTTTTTCTATTTCATAAAATTTATTTCGTTTGATTAATTCGAAGTTCCTTAAATACTTCCGCCTTCTTTGAAATATCATGAACAGTTCCTGTAGGTTGAGCGCCTTTTTCAAGGAAATATAGAATAGCAGGAACATTTGAATAAGTTTGGTTCTTTATCGGATCGTAAAAACCCACTTTACGAAGATCTCTTCCTTCTCTTCGGGATCGAACATCAATTGCAACGATTCGATAGATGGCTCATTGGGATAGATATAGATGAACAATGCCCCCCCTAGAAACGTATAGGAGGTTTTCTCCTCGTACGGCTCGAGAAAGAATGATTCGAATTTATGTATTGTATATAGTGGCAAATGGATCCATAAAATCATCAATTAGATTAGGATTTGAGTCGTTTTTTTTTTGGAAGGAATAAAAAAAAAAAAGAAATCTCATTCGTACTCATAACTCAAGTTGGGTAATTCTCAAAGAGCTCGAAGGGAAATCCTTAGACATTTATTGAGCCGTCTCTAACCTCTTTTGTTTGTCTCGTCTAGAATCGATTTTCCTTTCTCATTCTGATCTAGTTATTGAGACAATTGAAAATGGCGTTTCCTTGTTCCGGTATCCTTTATCTTTGCTTTGAATCATTGGGTTTAGACATTACTTCGGTGATCCTTAATTGTTTCAAAATGGCAGCAACATACCTTTTGTTCTTTCTATTGAAGAATCATACAAATGGTTGATTCCCCTGTGATACACTTTTGATCGAAATAGTTTTACCAATTCCGACAAATTTTCCTTTTTTTGCTTTTTTATTTGAAACTTGTTCGAATTTGCGATTTCTATATCGAAGATATACTTACGAAGTTGTTCCAACTTATTGACTGGCACTAACCCTAGATCCTTCCCTCTGATAAATGAATCAAGAATTTATGCTCGAGCTCCATCATGTACTATTTACAACCCCCCCAAATGGGGTCCTGGTGGCACAGAACAAACTATGTCGAGCCAAGAGCATCTTCATTGATATATAAAAAAATGGTGGATGCAAGAATCCACAGCCGATCATGTCCTTCAAGTCGCACGTTGCTTTCTACCACATCGTTTCAAACGAAGTTTTACCATAACATTCCTCTAATTTGGACCGGTATGGAATTGATTCAATATGGAATCATGAATAGTCATTGGCTCCATCGGTGCATAGTAGTCCATACTTTATTTTTATATATGTATGAATAGGTATTTCTCTGGGGAAATCTCAGCAAAAAGCCAAATTAACCCATATTCTGTTATAGGAATGAAACACATTTATAAAAAACACGAAGAAATGAGTTGCTTAACACTTATTTATTTACATCTACATCTTCAACATATTGTTATATTGTTCGGGACGATCAATCATGAAAGATCCAATTCCAATTCTTTCTCGAACAACTAAACTAAAGACGAGTCTTTAATTCGATTACCAATACTGGAACAAAATAAAATGAGTCATTAACCAAATAAGCTATTCTAATGACCCGGAAAAGTCGCAAGTGACTCGATAGGATAGATTCACCAATCTCACACTTCTTCGAATAGCGAGGAGGTAAGGAATCATAAAAAATAAAATGGTTTCAAGAATTTCCTACTTCGACATCATTATCATTACTATAAATAAGTTTTCCTGTAAAGACTGAATTTCATTTGATCTCTAAATCAATCAAATCAACAAGTCGGCACAATCACAACGAGTAACTAAAAAGTTTAGCAGATATCTCATTGATTAAAGAGACGCGAATTCGATCATCATAAGAGAAATCCATGTTTCTTTTCCAATTGAATCATCAATGATTTAAATCAGATGGATGGGTCGAGAAAAAAATCCAATTTAGTTGTTTTCATGGGGATGGATAGAAAAGAGCTCATGGAAGATAAGATTAAGGTCGCTATTCTTTCATCTGATTGAGAAAATCCAAATCGTAGGAGTATGACCTTTCCGTATCGATCAGATACACCGAACAATTGTCACCGGGGGTCATCGTGTATATTTAAGAGATCACAAATCTTTTTCACCGAAACCGAAATACCGGTGTCACTGAAATAGAACAATAAAACTACATATGGGCATGGTTCATTTTCTACGGATTTTGCTTTATTTCAGATTCAGAAATTTTTCCATTTCCATAAAGATAAACTAAAGTGAATGGAATCTATGAATCCCCCCCACCCATCGTTACATTGATTTCCAATTATTCATTGGAGCCTGATGCAAAATAAAAGCAATTAAGTCCAAAGAAAATACATCTGTTCCGTATTGAACTTTATTGTTTGTTAATGAGATCCGGATGACACAGATATTGATTGAAATTGATACCTTCCTTTGCTAATTAACTCGTATCTACACGAATTCTATGGGGATCATGAATCATACTCAAAGCCAATCAAAAAAAGATCCTCTTATGGGATGCTATACCATCTTGTATAGGTACAAAGCCGAATGGGTCCAGATTAATTCGTTGTTTCTATTTTCTTTTTATTTTGCCCCACCCCAGCCTTAGGAGCTTTAA